AAATAGCCGAGACCTACGGTGGCTGTGATCATAAATCCACAAAAGAGTCCACCTCCAATGACTGAATTGAGTATTTTGTTCACTAGCAAGAGTAAAAATTCTTTAATTTTCATAGTAACTCCTATAGTTTTAGGGGTTTTAGGAGTAGTGTGAGTACTCCTGCTTGTTTATCTCAATAATGAGAAATAAAAAAAATAATGATATAATAAATAAAAATACAAAACGGCAGTAGGGTCAAGTCTACGATCTAGCCAGAATCTTTTTTCCATGTATTCCAATTCTTTCTATTATATTCTATCTATTATATTCTATTTATTTCGAATATTTTTTCTATTTCTTTCTATACGGAAATTCGCAGATAGATTATCGATCTGACGCAGTGAAATGAATAGCCATTGTCTATTTTTCCTCCTTTCTTATAAGTGGAATCGTTTTCTATACGATATATATTAACTCGATTATCTCAGTCATTTTTTTGATGACTTTTTTTTGTTCGATTCGCTGCCATTCCAGCCGAATAAGTGAAATAGAGAATAAGTGAAATAGATCAACCTTTATCTATTTCACTTATTTTCATTTGAATCTTCGTTATCAGATTCAAAAAAGTTCTTTCTTACCCAAATGATTATGATCAATATGAATTCCAACAACTTCATCAATCAAACTACTTCTTACAAATACAATTTTCTTTTCGTTGTCGTTGTTATAGCGGGAGAGACAAAAGTTGACTAATCCGGGGATCATTGAATCAGGTTTAAGGTACGAGTTGTATAATTGCACAAAGAAATTCATCATAAATTCCAATTGAAGGAAGAAGAGGCGCTTTACCACACGCCTTCGTTTACTTAGCACGGGCTTTCTTTTATCGTTAAGATCCAAAAGCGGCCAGTTGGTAGCAAAAATACAGAACATATCAGAATGATTATTACGAGACCAAAAATGAGTAGCACGACTAGGAATTTGCTTTCGATCATAGGGTCTCCTTTTTTTTTAAGTTTTAGGAGTAGTGTGAGTACTCCTGCTTGTTTCGAACAATAATGAGTTCGCAATAAATATAACCAAAAAATTGCAGTATGGTCAAGTCCACGATCTAGCCAGAATCTTTTTTCCATGTATTCGAATTCTTTCTATTCTATTCTATCTATTATATTCTATTTATTTCGAATATTTTTTCTATTTCTTTCTATACGGAAATTCGCAGATAGATTATCGATCTGACGCAGTGGAATGAATAGGCACTGTCTATTTTTCCTTCTTTCTTATAAGTGGAATCGTTTTCTATACGATATATATTAACTCGATTATCTCAGTCATTTTTTTGATGACTTTTTTTTGTTCGATTCGCTGCCATTCCAGCCGAATAAGTGAAATAGAGAATAAGTGAAATAGATAAAGGTTGATCTATTTCACTTATTTTCATTTTCATCTTCGTTATCAGATTCAAAAAAGTTCTTTCTTACCCAAATGATTATGATCTCTATGAATTCCAACAACTTCCTCAATAAAATCATGAAGAAAATCATGAAGAAAATTTGCCCAACTAACCAACCAGCCAAACTACTTCTTACAAATAAAATTTTCTTTTCGTTGTCGTTGTTATAGCGAGAGAGACAAAAGTTGACTAATCCGGGGATCATTGAATCAGGTTTAAGGTACGAGTTGTATAATTGCACAAAGAAATTGATCATAAATTCCAATTGAAGGAAGAAGAGGCGCTTTACCACACGCCTTCGTTTACTTACCACGGGCTTTCTTTTATCGTTAAGATCCAAAAGCGGCCAGTTACGCAAAGTTGTTAGACTGGTCCATAAAAGCTGAAGCAAGAAAAATGACAGAAAGAACAAGAACATTTTTATGCGATGAGGTTGAACCAATCCTTTATGGAGCGGCCTATTATAGACCGATGCGAACATCACGAACTGTGCCGTACCAAAAGCAGCCACCACTCCTACCCGTCTCCGGTTGTCTTTTATGAAGACGCTGGCTACAACGAAGAAATAGCCGTAGCCGAGACCTACGGTGGCTGTGGTCATAAATCCACAAAAGAGTCCGCGTACAATCACTGAATTGACTATTTTGTTCACTAGGAACAGTAAAAATGGTTTCATAATAAAAAATGGAATTTAAATCAAACTAAAACTGAACTACTTTATCTCTAATTTGGAACCGGTATGGAATCATGAATAGGTACGAATAGAACAAAAGAGGAAATACAAAAAGTAGAGAAAATTTCTCTACTTTTTGTATTTCCTTAATTAATTAATTAAATTTCCTTTAATTTAGGGCGAAATTCTTTAAAAACCTCTGCCTTTTTTAAAATATCCTGAACCGTTTCTGTAGGTTGAGCACCCTTTTCAAGGAAATATAGAATAGCAGGAACATTTAAATAAGTTTGATTTTTTATCGGATCATAAAAACCCACTTTCCCAAGATCTCTTCCTTCTCTTCGAGATCGAACATCAATTGCAACGATTCGATAGACGGCTCATTGGGATAGATG